GATTCTTTATCGGATCATAAAAACCCACTTTCCGAAGAGCTCTTCCCTCTCTTCGGCATCGAACATCAATCGCAACAATTCGATAGACGGCTCATTGGGATAGATGTAGATAAACAATACCCCCCCTAGAAACGTATAGGAAGTTTTCTCCTCGTACGGCTCGAGAAAAAATGATTCGAAGTTTTCTCTATATTCTATATATAGAATATAGAATTCTAATGAATGATATAGAATTCTAATGAATGGCAAAAAGGTCCATAAAATAAATTAGACTATGATTTCACTCGTTTTTTTCTTCGTCCCTCCTAAAAAAAAAAGCATTTGTACTCATAACTCAAGTTGTATAATTCTCAAAAATAGCTCAAAGGAAAATCTTTAGGCAATTTCATTTATTGAGTAGTCTTTAACCCCCTTTTTTGTTTGTCTCATTGAAAATCTATTTTGATTCTTTATTTTGATCCAGTTATTGAGACAATTAAAACGGTGTTTCCTTGTTTCGGGATCCTTTCTCTTTGTTTTAAATCATTGGGTTTAGACATTACTTCGGTGTTTCTCAATCTTTTCAAAATGGTAGCAACATACCCCTTTTGTGATTTCTTTCTACCAAAGAATCATACGAACGGTTGATTCTCGGGTGATACACTTTGGATCAAAAGAGTTTTCTCAATTCCAACAAATTTTCTTTTGAAATTGAAACTTGCTGAAATCGGATCCTTTCGATTTCTATATCGAAGATCTACTTACGAAGTTGTTTCAATTTATTGATTGGCATTAACCCTAGATCTTTGCCCCCGAGAAATGAATTAATACTTTCTACTCGAGCTCCATCATGTACTATGTTTATTTACATTACAACCCAACAAAAAAGAGGGGTTATAGTGCAACAATAGTGCAACAAATGATGTCGAGCCAAGAGCACTTTCATTCCTATATAAAATGGTGGATGTAAGACTAAGAATCCACACCGGATCGCATCCTTCAAGTCGCACGTTGCTTTCTACCACATCGTTTCAAACGAAGTTTTACCATAACATTCCTCTAATTTGTAACCCGTATGGAATTGATTCAATTGTGGAATCATGAATAGTCATTGGTTCAGCCGTCCATAGACATAGTAATCTATCCCTTTTTATTCTATACATAGATGATCCAAATTTTTCTGAAAAATCTGATTTTCTAAAAAAAACAAATTAACAGAAATATCTAAGAGAAATATGGAAATACTAATATAAATAATACGAATAAATGCATTCTTTTTGAATCTTGTATCCTCAAGTGACTCGATAGGCTAGGGCTAGATTTAGATTGACATTGACCCAACTCTAACTTCTTCAAATATCAAAGATTCAACCCCCAAGGAATCAGTAAAAATCTTTCTAATTGAAAAAGTTTCCTATTTCTACATCATTATTTGAATAAAGTTTGACAGTAAATACTGCATTTGATCATCAAAGAGAAATCTCTCTTTCTTTTCGAATTGATTCATCAATAATTTAAAGCAGATAACTAGATCGAACAAGAAATTCAATTTCTTTTTTTTTTGTGATATAGCTAAAAAAGACTGATGTAAGGTAAGAGTTAGGTCCTTTGAATTCTGATTTTATCAATCAGATGGACAAAAAGAGGGTTTTCATATCAGATAGACCGAACAACTGTTACTGTTATGGATATTCTATGTTAAAAATTTCCATTTTCACATTGAAGCAATTACAATTCTTTTTTACAAAAATCGAAAGACTGCTATCACTGAAATACAACGAAATCAAACAATACATACAGAGAAGCTAAGCATTTCCTCATTTATATGTATTTTCATATTTTGTTTAACCCGGGGTTAAGTAATCTTTCTGCAATTTTGTCATTCAAGTGAATAAAATGTATGAGTCACCCCCCGTCTCAATTGTTAGATTAGATAGATTTACAATTATTCATTAAAGCCAAACACCAAATCCCTAAAAAGTTAAAAAAAAAATACATTGGTTCCATATGTAACTTGATTCTTTGTTAATGTGATTCGAACAGACACAGAGATTTAAATTCATAAATATCTTTGGTTGCTGATTAAGGGCCATCTACTCCCCGAATTCGATGGAAATGATGATTCATAAATCTCAAAAAGATCTCTTTTTATGGAATATGAACTATCTCTTGTCTAGGGACAAAGACAAACAAGTCCAGATTACATCCTTGCTACTATTTATTATTTTACCCTAACCCAGCCTTAAGAGATGTAATCTCATTGAGTGAATTTAATTAGTTAGTACCAAGAGGCCCCCTCTTACTCTTATTTAGAATTCAGAGATCCGCAGAACATTAAGATTCATAATTTGGGATACCTCATTTAAGTTTAAGGGGTAGGGAAAAAGAAATAGGAAAAATAGGCCTCTTCGCATTTTGATTCAAAATAAATCATTGAAAATTCAATATAGAGATGAGACCCTAAGTTTTTCTAAGTAACTAACTTCCTTCAATATGAAGGGATGGGCATATGATGAAAAGACCGCCCTACCCCTTTTGAATTCAAACTTTTGTGATCTATGTTACCATCTTACCTGGATCACAAACAGATTCAGTTACATTTGCGTGTCATTTGCACTCAATTCCATTCAGTTTGTTGTGAAAAAAAAAGATATGATTCTTCTCTGAATCATTAAAAAAAAAAAAAGAATCACATTCTATGACTAATATTATACCTTTAAACAGAAGGTTGTTTAAAAAAGAATCTTTATTCTGATAGAATGGATACACTCTGGGACGGAAGGATTCGAACCTCCGAATAGCGGGACCAAAACCCGTTGCCTTACCACTTGGCGACGCCCCATTTAGATTTCGATTCGACACTAATAAAGACTAATGTTGGTGTTGCGTATTCGTCAATTCCAGTCCAAATATCTATAGAAAATCTTTTTCTAGACTAGATTAGATTCTTGCTAGAATTTTGACACGTGTAGATATAGAATTCAACTGAATTTATTGATCATTACATATAATTCAATTAAGATATTGTATGAAAGTATGATTTCTTCTATTCTCTTTTGAGAATTGGAGGATTTTTGATTGGGTGGGTTCAAAGAAAAAGAGGGGCTTTTTGTCTACCTTACTTCATTTTTCCTTATTTATATCAATAACTCAACCAAAATGCAATTATCTCCAAGAACAAAATGTCTGTTATGCTTAATATCTTTAGTTTGATCTATATCTGTCTTAATTCTACCCTTTATTCGACTAGTCTTTTCTTCGCCAAATTGCCCGAGGCCTATGCTTTTTTGAATCCTATCGTAGATGTTATGCCAGTCATACCTTTGTTCTTTTTTCTCTTAGCCTTTGTTTGGCAAGCTGCTGTAAGTTTTCGATAAAATCTTTAATACTATCCCAGAAAATTCATGATTTATTCGAGAAAAAAACTCTAACAATTAACAATTAAGAAGAGCAACTAATACAGTATGAACCTTCGATTCAAACATGGAAAGTCGGGGATAACCTCGAGAAATCAAAACCCAGCTCGACCCATTTCGTCATTCTGACCTTTTTTCCAACGAAAGACCCTAACCCTATTAGGGTCCCCCCCAATCTCTAATTGGGGTATGAAATCCATTTTTGGTAATGAGCGACTCTTATTACAAATGACTTTGAATTTCAGAAAATCCTTTTCTATTTTTAGAAATCACTTCATTTCTTGGTGTCAAAATAGGATAGAATCTATTAGAATATTCTAATATTTAGAATATTCTAGTATAAAAAATGGAGGATCTATTATCTTTTCTCGTTTTTTCCAAAAAATGATCTTGGAGATTGTGTAATGCTTACTCTTAAACTTTTCGTTTACACAGTAGTGATATTCTTTGTTTCTCTGTTCATCTTTGGATTTCTATCTAATGATCCAGGACGTAATCCTGGACGTGAAGAATAAAAAGGGTTTTCGTTTTCCTTGCTTGATTTCTTAGGATTTTTTTATCTATTCCACATGCTGAACTAGGAAAAAGAAAAAGGGGTTTGCCAAATTTGAAAGATAAATCAATCATCAATGGAAACGGAAAGAGAGGGATTCGAACCCTCGGTACGAATAGCTCGTACAACGGATTAGCAATCCGCCGCTTTAGTCCACTCAGCCATCTCTCCCAATTGAAAAAGGTAATAATTACTATGTTACATTACACATGAAGTAAGGATTGAAAAAAGTCTTTCTTTCTCTTTCTTTATTCTATAGATATGTACAACTTTTACCAGCAATTTCATTTAGATATAAGTAAGGGCTCGAAAGATCCAATAGACAAATCTAAAGAAAAATAAAGAAGACCCCGTTGCTTTGATTTTGTTCCTTTTATTCCCATAGCCTGGCCCGGTCAATACCTAGCCGGGCCTTTTTTTGTTCCAACGAATCCTAGCTAAAAGAATTTAGCTGATTTGAATTTGAAAACAAAAATGCTTGCTATTAAAGCAGCAATAAAAAGACGCGGGGCTGTTTCCATTCTTTTTATATAAATGGATATAAATTATATAAAAGTCGCATTTCTTATTTTATAATTCCCTCTCCCTTTTTGAGTTACTTGACGACCTTACGGGAATAAAAAAAATGAAACTATGGGTTGTAAAATAATAATGAATGCATTTTTCTGTTATGATTTCAGTGGTTTTAACGAGCCATATCTATTAAAACCCCTCCAGCAAAAGAAAAGGTAGAGCTTGTTATTTAGTTATTTAAAAGAGCCCCCCTTTCTTTCCGCGGAATCTCATTAAATTGAAACCCCCCGCGAAAAACGTCGACACTCGCATTTTCATGATTCTTTTATGATCCTATCTTTATTACGCCCAATTCCTCTGTTCGACAAAAAGTTCATTTGTATATAATATTCTATTATAGTTATAGCGGGTATAGTTTAGTGGTAAAAGTGTGATTCGTTCTATGAATCCCCTTAAGAGTTAAGGGATCTTTCGGTTTGATTCATATTCCGATCAAAAACTTGATTTCTTAAAAAGGATTGAATCCTTTACCTTTCAAT